ATTCATATTGGAAATAAAAAATATAGTAATTCAAACTATAAGACATAGGAATAATTCAGATTGATCAGAACAAATAGATATAGCAAATAAATGGAATTGTATGCTATGTCAATCCCATATATAGATCCATATCAAATGCAGCCTCTATCTTTATTTTATTCCATGGGGCAGCTTTATAACAACAATCTCACTAATAAATAGTATGGTAGAAAGAAATAGATGAATCTTTCTACCATACTATCTATCTATTAGAATACTGCCGATTCTAGTCCACTCATTTCATTTAAGACATGAAATTGGAATCTTTTTCATTTTATTTAGTCAATTTTGGCTAAGAATTCAGAAGTCAAGTTTCATTCAAATTAGTTAATAATTAATCGTTTTGACTGACTGTTTTTACATAAATGATAAGTAGAAAAGCGGTAGGAACTAGAATAAATAGTGCAGTAGCAATAAATGCAAGAATATTTACTTCCATAATCTCATCGGTTTTTTACTTCGCAATAACTCGGGATTTAATCCCATAGAGATGATAAATCTTTGGCCTGTAAATTCAATGAATGAATATTACCTCTCGATGATCTTGAATCAGATCAATATCATGAATAACAATATCTGAACTATCAAATCAATTCGTCGTCGAGAATTGAATAGTATAACATAGGAAGTTCTTTTATCCATACCGCCCCAAACTTGGATTGCTGACCCAATCCAAAATTCCTTTATTTATCATTTTTTATTATCTGTTCTTTTTTCTCTCTAATCTATCTAGTTCCTTATTGTACAATCATCTGATGAAGTCTCATCAAATAGCTCTTCTACTTCCAGTCGTCACATAGTTACAAAGTTACAAACCCAAACAAACAATAAAAGCTAAATGAAAAAAGAAAAGAGTTTAGAACGAAACTAGTTTTTTTTTACTTGGAAGACAAAGAAGTGTGATAAAGATGAGACCGTAGAAAATGAATATTCATCAAATTTACGATTTTCCGATTTGTTCTTTCGTCGATGGGGCCTTAAAACAAAATGAAAAATAGGAAAAATGATTCATTCGCCTTTCTAAGAGGAGTAGGATCTTTGGTTGATCTGTCCTTGCGCCCCTCCTTTCTTCATAGATTATTAGCCCCGGGACACCTATACCAAAAGCTCAGTGTGCAATTTGCATGAAATCGATTTTTCAACTTCAAACTAGTAAGTCAGGTTCCAAAAATTCGTAGCCCTAAAAATAAATTGTTTTTTTTTGTTTTTTCTGGAAAGTATTTTCTTATATTCAATTTTGTATTGGACAAGAAAGGAATTCCCTTTGTGTATGCGCGCCTCAAAAAAGTATAGTACTCGATTCCATTACATGCATCGGGGGCAATCGAAAAAACCAGCATTTCTTGGAATACTTACTATAATGCGACCAATAATTGTACTAATCCAACCGCATATGTCTTTCTCCTACCAAAAGTCAAGAAAAAAGAAATAAGGATTTCCCCTTTGCTTTGCCAATGGAATTCTTCCCCCGGTCCCCTTCATAAAAAGGGAGAGATTTTTTGATATATTTATTGGATCCGTCGGGACTGACGGGGCTCGAACCCGCAGCTTCCGCCTTGACAGGGCGGTGCTCTGACCAATTGAACTACAATCCCAGGGAACTACGGGATCTAGCAGAAATTTTGATTCTTTTTTATCTCCGGATCGGGTATTTCTGAAGTACAAAGGGGGTTATATCATCTCATGGCGGATTGGCGAATTATTGGGCCGAGCTGGATTTGAACCAGCGTAGACATATTGCCAACGAATTTACAGTCCGTCCCCATTAACCGCTCGGGCATCGACCCAGGAAGAATCAATTTTCGACTTATTGGTAATCCATGATCAACTTCCTTTCGTAGTACCCTACCCCCAGGGGAATTCGAATCCCCGCTGCCTCCTTGAAAGAGAGATGTCCTAAACCACTAGACGATGGGGGCCTGCTTGACCAACGGCCATCATACTATGATCATAGTATGATCAGTTTTTTGAAATTGTCAATATAATCGAATGATTCTATCCGAGGGATCTTTCCCCCTTTCAGAATTGCATAGAATTGTTTTTTATTCGTCATTGACGAATTATTCATTAGAATCGACATTAGAAATCTAGTAGTAGTATTTTTTTTGTTTTAAATTATTTCAATTGAATTTATTTCTATTATTTTAGTTTAGATTATTTAGTATTTCGAATTTTATTTAGAAATTTCTAAATAAAAAAGAAAAAAAGTAATAAATACAAAAAATCGAGATAATAAGGAATAGGAGGATTTTTTCAGGGAATGATTGGTCTGTCAGAAAAGGAAAAGGGTGTGAAATTCGATTTCTTTAACTTTCATTTGATTCATTGTTAAGACGAGATATCCTTATCTCCCTCCCACCAAGACAGGAAATTAACAAACGAGAAATCTAGTAAGCGGCATCAAGCAGAAAATGATTTTTTCTCCAAGAATTTAGTTCAGGAGACAAGTGGAATCTCTTCA